GCTAGTGTAGCTTAACTCAAAGCATAGCACTGAAGATGCTAAGATAAGAACTAACCCTTTTTCACAAGCATAGAAGGTTTGGTCCTAGCCTCAATATTAATTTTAACTTGACCTACACATGCAAGTCTCAGCATTCCGGTGAGAACGCCCTAATCGCCCCTAAAATTTGATTAGGAGCTGGTATCAGGCACATACCAAAAATAGCCCATGACGCCTCGCTCAGCCACACCCACAAGGGAACTCAGCAGTGATAAATATTGCCCTATAAGCGTAAGCTTGAGTCAATCAAAGTTATAAAGAGTTGGTCAATCTCGTGCCAGCCACCGCGGTTATACGAGTGACGCAAATTAATATTCCACGGCGTTAAGGGTGATTAGAAACAATCTCATCAATATAAAGTTAAGACCTCATTAAGCTGTCATACGCACTTATGATTGAAAACATCGCCCACGAAAGTAACTTTACATAAACAGAGCTTTTGACCTCACGACAGTTAAGGCCCAAACTAGGATTAGATACCCTACTATGCTTAACCATAAACATTGTTATTAATGATATACCTTAATAACCGCCTGAGTACTACAAGCGCTAGCTTAAAACCCAAAGGACTTGGCGGTGCTCCAAATCCACCTAGAGGAGCCTGTTCTATAACCGATAATCCGCGTTCAACCTCACCACTTCTTGCCCTTACCGCCTATATACCGCCGTCGTCAGCTCACCCTATGAAGGCATAACAGTAAGCAAAATGACCTACCTCTTCAATACGTCAGGTCGAGGTGTAGCAAATGAAGTGGGAAGAAATGGGCTACATTCTCCCTCTCGAGTACACGAATAGAAACATGAAAAACTTCTTAAAGGCGGATTTAGTAGTAAGTAAAATTTAGAATATTACACTGAAACCGGCTCTGGAGCGCGCACACACCGCCCGTCACTCTCCTCAAATAACTCACATATACTTACATAAAAAGATCTGTCAACAAGAGGAGGCAAGTCGTAACATGGTAAGTGTACTGGAAAGTGCACTTGGATTAACCAAAATGTAGCTAAATTAGTAAAGCACCTCCCTTACACCGAGAAGATACCCGTGCAATTCGAGTCATTTTGATACTACAAAGCTAGCCAAAATAAATTTATTAAATATCCATTATTAATTAACATACACAACTCTACTCCTTACCTTAAAACATTTTATCTTTTCCAGTATAGGCGATAGAACAGAAACTACTGAGCAATAGAAATAGTACCGCAAGGGAAAGCTGAAAAAGAAATGAAACAAACCATTAAAGTAAAAAGAAGCAGAGATTTACCCTCGTACCTTTTGCATCATGATTTAGCAAGAACAACTAGGCAAAAAGCCTTTTAGCCTATCTTCCCGAAACTAGACGAGCTACTTCGGAGCAGCAAATTAGAGCCAACCCACCTCTGTAGCAAAAGAGGGGGAAGACTCCCAAGTAGCGGTGACAAACCTACCGAGTCTAGTGATAGCTGGTTATCCAAAAAAAGAACTTAAATTCTGCATTAACTTTTCAATCAGGCAATAAAAAATTTTTAACTAAACCTAATTGTAAAAATTAATAGTTATTCAAAAAAGGTACAGCTTTTTTGAACCAAGAAACAACTTTACTAGGAGGGTAATGATTATATTATTAAAGGTTTACTCCTCAGTGGGCCTAAAAGCAGCCACCTGTAAAGCAAGCGTCATAGCTCAAACCTATAACTACACCAACAAATTTCTACACTTACTCAAAACCCCCTATTAACCTATTGGATTATTTTATCACTTCCTATAAAAGAAATTATGCTAAAATGAGTAATAAGGGGATAACCCCCTCCCACAACACCAGTGTAAGTCAGAAAGAATTAAATCACTGACAATTAACCGATGCCATAATTTGAGGCCCTCATGATATAAAATATATAACAAGAAAATTCCATCCTTAAACCATCGTTAACCCTACACAGGAGTGTTACTAGGAAAGATTAAAAGAAAATAAAGGAACTCGGCAAACACAAACTCCGCCTGTTTACCAAAAACATCGCCTCTTGCTTATATTCATGTATAAGAGGTCCCGCCTGCCCTGTGATTTTTTTAACGGCCGCGGTATCTTGACCGTGCGAAGGTAGCGTAATCACTTGTCTTTTAATTGAAGACCCGTATGAAAGGCATCACGAGAGTTTATCTGTCTCTATTTTCCAATCAATGAAATTGATCCTCTCGTGCAGAAGCGAGAATAAAAACATAAGACGAGAAGACCCTATGGAGCTTTAAACACCTAAGTTATTTTTAAAATTAACTTTTTCCCTCTGGGCATAAAACAATTAATTAATTCTCTAACTTAACTTGTTTTTGGTTGGGGCGACCAAGGGGTAAAACAAAACCCCCTCATCGAATGTGTGAAATATCACTTAAAAATTAGAGCCACATCTCTAATTAATAGAAAATCTAACGAACAATGACCCAGGAAGACTTTTATCCTGATCAATGAACCAAGTTACCCTAGGGATAACAGCGCAATCCTTTCTTAGAGCCCCAATCGCCGAAAGGGTTTACGACCTCGATGTTGGATCAGGACATCCTAATGGTGCAGTCGCTATTAAGGGTTCGTTTGTTCAACGATTAATAGTCCTACGTGATCTGAGTTCAGACCGGAGTAATCCAGGTCAGTTTCTATCTATGATGGTATTCTTCCTAGTACGAAAGGACCGGAAAAATGAAGCCCATGTCCTAGGCACGCTTCTACTCAACCTGTTGAAACCAACTCAAACAGGTAAAGAAGGCCATCTCTTAACCAAAGATAGTGGTTTGTTAAGGTGGCAGAGCCTGGTAATTGCAAAAGATCTAAGCCCTTTAATTCAGAGGTTCAACTCCTCTCCTTAACTAATGCTTAACTTTATCCTTCTCTACATTATTAACCCCTTGGCCTTTATTATCCCTATTCTACTAGCCACAGCCTTCCTAACCCTAGTTGAACGAAAAATCCTAGGTTATATGCAATTCCGCAAAGGCCCAAACGTGGTTGGTCCATACGGTCTCCTACAACCCATTGCTGACGGACTCAAACTATTTACTAAAGAACCTGTACGACCCTCCTTTTCCTCCCAATTCCTGTTTCTAGCTACACCTACTACTGCTCTAACCTTAGCCCTACTAATATGAATGCCCCTACCTCTTCCACACTCAATCCTAAACTTAAACCTAGGCTTATTGTTCATCCTAGCTATCTCAAGCTTAACAGTTTACACTATTTTAGGGTCAGGTTGAGCCTCAAACTCCAAATACGCCCTCATAGGAGCTCTCCGTGCAGTAGCACAAACCATCTCTTACGAAGTAACACTCGCTCTAATCCTCCTAGCCCTAATTATCTTTGTAGGCGGTTTTACACTCCATACATTTAATTTAAGCCAAGAAACCATCTGACTAATCATCCCCGCATGACCTCTTGCCATGATGTGGTATATCTCAACACTAGCAGAGACCAATCGAGCCCCCTTTGACCTGACAGAAGGTGAATCTGAATTAGTTTCAGGTTTCAACATCGAATATGCAGGGGGCTCCTTTGCTCTATTTTTCTTAGCCGAATATTCAAACATTTTATTAATAAACACCTTATCTGTTATTTTATTCCTGGGCACCTCCTATAATCCACAATTCCCACAACTTACCACCCTCAGTCTCATACTTAAAGCAACTGCATTAACCTTACTATTCCTATGAATCCGAGCTTCCTACCCCCGGTTTCGATATGACCAACTAATACATCTCGTCTGAAAAAACTTCTTACCAATAACACTAGCTTTAATCCTATGACATATCACCTTACCCATTGCCACAGCAAGCCTTCCACCATTAACCTAAAGGAATAGTGCCTGAACTAAAGGGCCACTTTGATAGAGTGGATAATGAATGTTAAAGCCATTCCTATTCCTCATTAGAAAGATAGGACTTGAACCTATGCTCTAGAGATCAAAACTCTTAGTACTTCCAACTATACTACTTCCTAAGTAAAGTCAGCTAATTAAGCTTTTGGGCCCATACCCCAAACATGTTGGTTAAAATCCTTCCTCTACTAATGAACCCTTTAATCCTCTTCATCTCTATCCTTAGCCTAGGTTTAGGTACTACAATAACATTTATTGCCTCACACTGATTACTAGTTTGAGTGGGGTTAGAAATTAACACAATAGCCATTATCCCTTTAATAATTTATCAGCATCACCCACGTGCAACAGAAGCAACTACAAAATACTTCCTTACACAAGCCACTGCTTCTGCCTTACTCCTCTTCGCCGGGACCACAAATGCCTGAATTACAGGCCAATGGGATATGACTGAAATAACCAACCAAGCTTCAGCCACATTCCTCTCTATCGCCCTGGCACTAAAAATCGGATTAGCCCCTTTACACTTTTGATTACCAGAAGTTTTACAAGGGCTTGACCTAATTACAGGCCTAGTCATGTCCACATGACAAAAACTTGCACCATTCGCAGTTCTATTACAACTATACCCCCTTCTTAACCCAACACTACTTACATTTATAGGTGTACTATCAATTGTAATCGGAGGATGAGGTGGTCTTAATCAAACTCAATTACGAAAGATTCTAGCATACTCATCAATTGCTCATATTGGTTGAATAGTAGTTATCTTACATTATTCTCCCAATCTCACTCTCCTCAACTTAATTATCTATATCATTATAACCTCATCTATATTTCTCCTACTCAACACCAATAATACCACAAAAATCAACACCATTGCAACCTCCACAACTAAATCCCCTCTACTAACCATCATAACTATGCTAACACTCCTTTCTTTAGGGGGGTTACCTCCTCTTGCCGGATTTATACCCAAATGACTTATCCTCCAAGAAATATCTAAACAAAACCTCCCTATTTTAGCCACAATTATAGCCTTAGCAGCACTATTTAGTTTATTTTTTTACTTACGTCTATGTTACTCAGTTACCCTTACTCTTTCACCAAATCCTATCACCTCCTCAACATCATGACGAACAAAAACCTTACAACCCAACCTTATCCTAACCTCAATAACATCCCTATCCCTCCTCCTTCTTCCATTAACCCCCATAATACTATCATTAACCACATAAGAAATTTAGGTTTAAACAAACCAAAAGCCTTCAAAGCTTTAAACAAGAGTGAAAACCTCTTAATTTCTGATAAGACTTGCAAGATTCTATCTCACATCTCCTGAATGCAACTCAGACACTTTAATTAAGCTAAAGCCTCACTAGATAAATAGGCCTCGATCCTACAAAATCTTAGTTAACAGCTAAGCGTTCAATCCAGCGAACTTTTATCTAGCTTCTCCCGCCGTTAAGGGCGGTGAGGCGGGAGAAGCCCCGGGAGAAGCCTTTTCTCCTTCTTGAGATTTGCAATCTCTTGTATTTATATACTACGGGGCTAGTGTGATAAGAAGAGGACTTGAACCTCTGTATACGGAGCTACAATCCGCCGCTTAAATCTCGGCCATCTTACCTGTGGCAATTAATCGTTGATTATTTTCTACTAATCATAAAGACATTGGCACCCTTTACTTGATCTTTGGTGCATGAGCAGGGATAGTGGGAACTGGCCTTAGTTTGCTGATTCGAACGGAATTAAGCCAACCAGGGGCTTTATTAGGTGATGATCAGATCTATAATGTAGTCGTTACTGCCCATGCTTTCGTAATAATTTTCTTTATGGTCATACCTATTATAATTGGTGGATTCGGTAATTGACTGGTTCCCTTGATAATTGGTGCTCCGGACATGGCCTTTCCGCGAATAAATAACATAAGCTTTTGACTTCTTCCTCCATCTTTCCTTCTATTATTAGCTTCAGCAGGGGTAGAAGCTGGGGCTGGAACCGGATGAACCGTTTACCCTCCTCTAGCTGGTAACCTGGCACATGCCGGAGCTTCTGTAGATCTTACTATCTTTTCCCTACACTTAGCAGGGGTCTCCTCCATTTTAGCATCAATCAATTTTATTACTACAATTATTAATATGAAACCACCTGCAATCTCTCAGTATCAAACACCCTTATTCGTTTGATCAATTCTAATCACAACTGTCCTTCTCTTATTATCCCTCCCCGTCCTAGCAGCAGGCATTACTATACTCCTTACAGATCGTAATCTTAATACAACCTTCTTTGACCCAGCAGGTGGTGGTGATCCTATCCTCTACCAACATCTCTTCTGATTCTTTGGTCACCCAGAAGTATATATTTTAATCCTCCCGGGATTCGGTATAATCTCTCACGTGGTTGCCTACTACTCAGGTAAAAAAGAACCTTTTGGTTATATGGGCATGGTTTGAGCAATAATAGCAATTGGCCTTCTTGGCTTTATTGTCTGAGCCCATCATATGTTTACAGTTGGCATGGACGTAGATACACGAGCCTATTTTACCTCAGCAACCATAATTATTGCTATTCCAACAGGAGTAAAAGTTTTTAGCTGATTAGCAACCCTTCATGGAGGCTCTATTAAATGAGAAACACCACTTCTTTGAGCTCTTGGTTTCATCTTTCTATTTACTGTTGGAGGTCTAACTGGAATTGTTCTAGCTAACTCGTCACTTGATATCGTTCTTCATGATACATATTACGTAGTAGCCCATTTCCATTATGTCCTATCCATGGGTGCAGTCTTCGCTATTATAGCTGGTTTTATCCATTGATTCCCATTAATTACAGGCTATACACTCCACTCTGCATGAACTAAAATACAATTTTTAGTCATATTTGTAGGGGTTAACCTCACTTTCTTCCCACAACACTTCCTAGGTTTAGCTGGAATACCACGACGATACTCAGACTATCCAGATGCCTACACCTTTTGAAATGTATTATCCTCTATCGGTTCTTTAATTTCACTGGTAGCCGTAGTCATTATGATATTTATCCTTTGAGAAGCATTTGCATCAAAGCGTGAAATCTTACACATTGAAATACCTCACACAAATGTGGAATGACTACACGGTTGTCCACCACCTTATCACACCTATGAAGAACCAGCATTCGTTCAAGTTCAACAATCTTACCACTAATAAACAAGAAAGGAAGGAATTGAACCCCCATTAATTAGTTTCAAGCCAATCACATAACCACTCTGTCACTTTCTTGAGATTCTAGTAAAACACATTACATTTCCTTGTCAGGGCAAAATTGTGGGTTTAAATCCCACGAATCTTAACATGGCACATCCTTCCCAATTAGGTTTTCAAGACGCAGCTTCTCCTGTTATGGAGGAGCTCCTTCATTTTCACGATCATACCCTAATAATCGTGTTTCTTATTAGCTCATTAGTTCTTTATGTAATCGTAGCAACAGTTTCAACCAAACTAACCAACAAATACATTTTAGACTCCCAAGAAATTGAAATCGTTTGAACTATCGTCCCAGCAATCATTTTAATTTCAATCGCCCTGCCCTCCTTACGTATTCTTTATCTTATAGACGAAATTAATGACCCTCATATCACAATTAAAGCTCTTGGCCATCAATGATATTGAAGTTATGAGTACACAGATTATCAAGACCTGGAATTCGATTCTTATATGGTCCAAACAGAAGATCTTTCCCCAGGCCAATTCCGCCTTCTAGAAGTAGACCATCGCATGGTAGTACCTATACAATCCCCAATTCGAGTCTTAGTTACCGCAGAAGATGTCCTCCATGCATGAACAGTCCCAGCCCTGGGAGTAAAAATCGATGCAGTACCTGGACGTCTAAATCAAACAGCCTTCATTATCTCTCGACCAGGCATCTTCTATGGTCAATGTTCCGAAATCTGCGGGGCTAACCATAGCTTTATACCAATTGTAGTTGAATCAGTTCCATTAGAACACTTCGAGAGCTGATCTTCACTAATACTTGAAGAACTTTCATTAAGAAGCTAAACTGGGTCTAGCATTAGCCTTTTAAGCTAAAAATTGGTGATTTCCCAACCACCCTTAATGACATGCCTCAACTCAACCCAAGTCCTTGATTCCCAATCTTATTATTTGCCTGATTATTTTTCCTAGCCATTATACCAGGTAAAGTGATATCTTACTTTTTCAATAATAATCCAACTATAAAAAGCACTCAAAAATCTAAACCAACCCCCTGAAACTGACCATGAGCCTAAACTTCTTTGACCAATTCTTAAGCCCATCATTATTAGGGATCCCCCTCATTGCTTTAGCAATTATAACCCCCTGACTTATTTTCCCAACACCATCCAAACGATGAGTCAACAACCGCCTATTAACACTCCAAATATGATTTGTTAATCGATTCACTTTTCAACTCATACAACCTTTAAATATTGGAGGTCACAAATGAGCCTCAATCCTCACAGCACTTATACTATTCTTAATCACTATTAATCTCCTAGGCTTACTCCCATATACATTTACCCCTACTACACAACTCTCGCTAAATATAGCATTTGCTCTTCCCCTGTGATTAACCACAGTTCTAATTGGCATGTTTAACCAACCAACAATTGCTCTAGGTCACTTCCTTCCAGAAGGAACACCCACACCTTTAGTCCCTATTCTTATTGTTATTGAAACTATTAGTCTATTTATTCGACCACTAGCTCTTGGGGTTCGACTTACAGCTAACCTAACAGCAGGCCACCTTTTAATGCAGTTAATTGCAACCGCAGCATTTGTTCTAATCTCTATTATGCCCTCAATCGCTCTACTTACCTCACTTATTCTATTCCTACTTACAATTCTAGAAGTTGCCGTGGCAATAATTCAAGCCTATGTGTTTGTTCTCCTTCTAAGCCTTTACCTGCAAGAAAACGTTTAATGGCCCACCAAGCACACGCATACCACATAGTTGACCCAAGCCCATGACCCCTAACAGGAGCAGTAGCAGCTCTTCTTATAACTTCAGGCCTCGCTATTTGATTTCACTTCCACACTCTCTCACTACTTTACATAGGTCTTTTACTAATAATCCTAACTATAATTCAATGATGACGAGATGTCATCCGAGAAGGTACTTTCCAAGGCCATCATACTCAACCTGTTCAAAAAGGACTACGATATGGAATAATTTTATTTATTACATCAGAAGTCTTCTTTTTCCTAGGCTTTTTCTGAGCCTTCTACCACTCAAGTCTTGCTCCAACTCCCGAACTCGGAGGATGCTGACCACCTACAGGCATCCACCCACTAGACCCCTTTGAAGTCCCACTACTCAATACTGCTGTACTTCTAGCTTCTGGGGTTACAGTAACTTGAGCCCACCATAGTATTATAGAAGGACACCGAAAAGAAGCTATTCAAGCTCTTGCCCTTACAATTACCCTAGGTATTTATTTCACTGCACTTCAAGCTATAGAGTACCATGAAGCCTCATTTACTATTGCTGATGGAATTTATGGAACGACTTTCTTCGTTGCTACAGGCTTCCATGGACTACATGTAATCATTGGCTCCTCATTTCTACTAATCTGCTTATTACGACAAATCCAATACCACTTCACATCACAACACCACTTTGGCTTTGAAGCCGCCGCATGATACTGACATTTCGTCGATGTAGTTTGACTATTCCTTTATGTTTCAATCTACTGATGAGGTTCATAATAACTACTTTTCTAGTATAAAGACTAGTACAAATGACTTCCAATCATTTAATCTTGGTTAAAATCCAAGGAAAAGTAATGAACCTCATCACGTTTATTGTCGCCCTTACAGCCCTCATTTCCCTAATCTTAGCAATCTTAGCCTTCTGACTACCTAGTCTCAATCCAGACAATGAAAAAATATCCCCTTACGAATGTGGCTTCGACCCGTTAGGAACTGCACGCCTACCTTTTTCCATCCGCTTCTTCCTAATCGCTATTCTCTTCCTCTTATTTGACCTAGAAATTGCCCTTCTTCTCCCACTACCTTGAGGAGATCAACTAACATCCCCTCTCATCACTTCCTTATGAGCAGCCACAATCCTATTTCTATTGACTTTAGGCCTAATTTATGAATGACTCCAAGGAGGCCTAGAGTGGGCAGAATAGATACTTAGTCCAAACTCAAGACTATTGATTTCGGCTCAATTAATTATGGTGAAAATCCATAAGTATCTTATGACACCCATCCATTTTACCTTTTTTACTGCTTTTATTCTAAGCCTCATAGGCCTAGCCCTAAATCGCTCACATCTTCTTTCAGCCCTCATTTGTCTCGAAGGCATAATACTATCCCTATTTGTAGCTATCTCTCTCTGATCTATAACAATAGCCACCCCTATCTGCTCACTCACGCCTATAATTTTATTAACATTTTCAGCCTGCGAGGCTAGCTCAGGGTTAGCCCTTCTAGTAGCTACCGCTCGTACCCATGGCTCAGATATACTAAAAAACCTCAACCTCCTACAATGTTAAAAATCATCATCCCCACAATCATATTGTACCTAATCTCATGAACCACTCCCAAGAAATGACTATGAACTACCACAATCTCTCACAGCCTCCTTATCGCATTCTTCAGTTTACACTGATTTAAATGAGATATAGAAGTTGGTTGAGACTTTTCTAGCTCATACTTAGGAGTAGACCCCCTCTCCTCCCCCTTACTCGCACTAACCTGTTGACTACTTCCGCTTATACTACTTGCTAGCCAAAACCATCTTAATAATGAGCCACACATCCGCCAACGCATTTACATCAACCTCCTTATCACCCTTCAACTCCTACTAATCATAGCCTTCAGTGCTACTGAAATAATCTTATTTTATATTATATTTGAGGCAACCCTTATCCCAACACTCATCATCATCACTCGGTGAGGAAATCAAACCGAACGTTTAAATGCAGGAACTTACTTTCTATTCTATACACTCGTAGGATCCCTTCCCCTTCTTGTCGCCCTTCTTGCTCTACAGAACAACCTTGGTTCACTCTCAATATTAACTCTTCAATACCCCCAACTTCTAAACCCTACATCATGAACAAATAAATTCTGATGAGCTGCATGTCTAATCGCCTTCCTAGTTAAAATACCCCTTTACGGAGCACATCTATGATTACCCAAAGCCCATGTAGAAGCACCCATTGCGGGTTCTATAATTCTAGCTGCAATCCTGTTAAAACTGGGTGGATATGGAATGATACGAATTATCCCAATCCTCAACCCACTTACAAAAGACCTAGCCTTTCCGTTCCTAATCTTAGCTCTCTGAGGAATTATCATAACCAGCTCCACCTGCCTGCGTCAAACAGACCTAAAATCCTTAATCGCCTACTCATCAGTTAGCCACATAGGTCTTGTAGCAGCAGCTATCCTCATCCAAACACCATGAAGTTTTGCAGGTGCAACCGCCCTAATAATCGCCCATGGTCTCATTTCATCTACCCTATTCTGCCTGGCTAATACCAACTACGAACGAACCCACACCCGCACTCTTATCCTCACCCGAGGATTACAAATTATCCTCCCTCTCATGGCAACTTCCTGATTCCTGGCCAACTTAGCAAACCTAGCCCTGCCTCCATCCCCCAACCTCATAGGAGAGCTTCTTATTATTTCCTCTCTTTTCAAATGATCCCAATGAACTCTTATCATGACTGGTCTGGGCGTCCTCCTAACTGCCTCCTACTCCCTTTACATATTTATTATAACACAACGAGGACCACTTCCCCCACATCTCACCTTCATAAACCCTTCCCATACACGAGAACATACATTAATATATCTTCATCTAATCCCGACACTTCTCCTCATCATTAAACCAGAACTAATCCTCGGTTGAACGTCCTGTAATTATAGTTTAATAAAAACATTAGATTGTGGTTCTAAAAATAAAGGTTAAACCCCTTTTAATTACCCAAGAGAAGTCTGGGGCAAGGAAAACTGCTAATTTCTCCTTTCCATGGTTCAAATCCGTGGTTCTCTTAAGCTTTAGAAAGATAACAGCCATCTATTGGTCTTAGGAACCAAAAACTCTTGGTGCAACTCCAAGCTAAAGCTTATGAACTCACTAGCCTTTAATACATCATTCTCCTTGATTTTCCTAATCCTTTTATATCCTCTAATCTCATCCATACTTCCCACCAAAACATCACTTAACCACATTTGATCCTCCTCAGTCCATGTCAAAACAGCTGTAAAAACCTCTTTCTTTATTAGCCTTATTCCCTTATTTATCTTCTTAGACCAAGGTTTAGAATCCATCACAACCAACTGAAATTGATTCAACTTAGGGACCCTCGACATTAACATAAGTTTCAAATTTGACACCTATTCCATTATCTTCACTCCCGTAGCCCTATATGTAACCTGATCTATCCTAGAATTTGCCTTATGATATATGCACTCAGACCCCAACCTAAGTAAATTCTTTAAATACCTTTTATTGTTCTTAATCACAATACTAATCCTCATTACAGCTAATAACCTATTCCAACTATTCATCGGTTGAGAAGGTGTAGGAATTATATCATTCCTCCTCATTGGCTGATGATTCAGCCGAACCGATGCAAACACAGCTGCTCTCCAAGCCGTTATCTATAACCGTATCGGAGATATCGGTTTAATCATAGCCATAGCATGACTAGCCATAAACCTAAACTCATGGGAGATACAACAACTCTTCTTTCTCTCCAAAAACACAAATCTAACCCTTCCACTTCTAGGGTTAGTTCTAGCAGCAGCTGGAAAATCAGCCCAATTCGGCCTACACCCATGACTTCCAGCCGCCATAGAGGGTCCTACGCCAGTCTCTGCCCTACTTCACTCAAGCACAATAGTAGTTGCAGGTGTCTTCCTACTTATCCGCCTCCACCCTTTAATTCAAGACAACCATGTAATTCTATCAACCTGCCTATGTCTAGGGGCACTTACAACCCTCTTCACAGCTACCTGTGCACTCACCCAGAACGATATCAAAAAAATTATCGCTTTCTCTACATCTAGCCAACTAGGTCTTATAATAGTCACTATTGGTCTCAACCAACCACAATTGGCCTTCCTCCACATCTGCACACACGCCTTCTTCAAAGCAATGCTCTTCCTATGCTCTGGCTCCATCATCCACAGCCTAAATGATGAACAAGATATCCGAAAAATAGGGGGCATACACAAACTCCTTCCATTCACCTCCTCAGCCCTAACAGTCGGAAGTCTAGCCCTCACTGGTATGCCCTTTCTTTCAGGATTCTTCTCAAAAGACGCCATCATTGAAGCAATAAACACATCATACCTCAACGCCTGAGCCCTAACTTTAACCCTTTTAGCTACATCCTTCACCGCCATCTATAGTCTACGCTTAGTATTCTTCTCCCTCATAATACACCCACGATTCTTACCTCTTTCACCAATCAATGAAAACAATCCCCTACTCATTAATTCAATTAAACGACTTGCCTATGGAAGCATCCTAGCTGGCCTAATCATTACCTCCAACATACCACCAACAAAAACACAAATTATAACAATAGCACCCACCCTTAAACTCTCCGCCCTCTTAGTCACATTTGCCGGCTTTATTTTAGCTTTAGAACTAGCTAACCTAACTTCAACTCAACTCAAAATCCATCCAAACCTAGCCACCCATAACTTCTCCAATATACTGGGCTACTTTCCTTCAATCTTCCATCGACTCCTGCCAAAACTCAACCTATCCTGAGCACAAACTATCTCCACCCAAATAATCGATCTCACATGAAACGAAAAAATCGGTCCAAAAAGCCCAATTATTCAACAAACACTTATAGCTAAACTATCTACTTCCCCTCAACAAGGTTTTATCAAAACATACCTACTCCTGCTCCTATTAACCCTTGCCTTATCAACCACCCTCATTCTACTCTAAACCGTACGCAAAGTCCCTCAAGATAAACCTCGTGTTAACTCTAACACTACAAACAAAGTTAAAAGCAATATTCAACCCCCTAAAACTAATATACCTCCTCCTCAAGAATATAATAACGCCACACCACTGAAATCCCCCCGAACTATACTTATTTCCACAGACTCTTCACCACCTACTCAACCTCCTCAACTTCAACCCACTACAAAATTATACCCTACTCAAAAAAGAATACTTAAATATCCAATCACATAAACCAAAACAGATCAATCTCCTCACGACTCAGGGTAGGGTTCAGCAGCTAACGCCGCTGTATAAGCAAATACAACTATTATCCCACCCAAATAAATTAAAAACAAAACCAAAGATAAAAAAGAACTACCTAGTCCAACCAACAAACCACAACCCACCCCAGCAGAAACTACTAAACCTAGCGCAGCAAAATAAGGAGAAGGATTCGACGCTACAGCTACCAAACCTAAAACAAAACTTACTATCAAAATTAACATTACATATGTCATTATTCCTGCTTAGACTCTAACTAAGACCCTTAATCTGAAAAACTACCGTTGTTATTCAACTACAAGAACTTAATGATCACAAATATCCGCAAAACCCACCCCCTTTTCAAAATCATTAACAACTCCCTAATCGATCTCCCAACTCCATCTAACATCTCCACCTGATGAAACTTTGGCTCTCTACTAGGCCTATGCCTAATTACACAAGTTCTCACAGGCCTATTTCTAGCTATACACTACACCGCAGATATCTCAACAGCATTCTCCTCAGTAGCTCATATCTGCCGAGACGTCAATTACGGCTGATTAATTCGTAATATTCACGCTAACGGTGCCTCTTTATTCTTTGTCTGCGTCTACCTTCATATTGCCCGAGGACTTTACTACGGTTCCTATCTTAATAAAGAAACCTGAAACATTGGTGTTATTATTCTAGTCCTACTTATAGCCACAGCCTTTGTAGGATATGTTCTCCCCTGGGGCCAAATATCATTCTGAGGGGCAACCGTCATTACCAACCTACTATCTGCTCTCCCTTATATCGGGGATATAATCGTACAATGAATTTGAGGGGGTTTCTCAATTGACAACGCAACACTCACCCGATTCTTCACTTTCCACTTCCTATTACCCTTTGTAATTATAGCTTTAACCATAATTCACCTTCTCTTCCTTCATGATTCTGGCTCAAACAATCCTACTGGTCTCATATCAGATATAGATAAAATCCCATTCCACCCCTACTTTTCATTCAAAGATCTACTTGGGTTCTTTATCCTCTTGCTCGTATTAACCTTGTTAGCCCTATTCACACCCAACCTCCTAGGTGACACAGAAAACTTTATCCCAGCTAACCCCTTAGTAACACCACCCCATATTAAACCAGAGTGGTACTTCCTATTCGCCTACGCTATCCTACGTTCCATTCCTAATAAATTAGGGGGTGTTCTTGCCTTAGCATTTTCAATTCTAATTCTACTTCTAGTCCCCATTCTACATACCTCCAAACAACGAAGTCTAACCTTCCGCCCAATCACACAAACTCTATTCTGACTCCTAGTAGCTAACACCGTTATCCTAACATGAATCGGTGGCCAACCCGTTGAACAACCATTTATCACTATTGGTCAAATTGCTTCAATCACTTACTTTTCTTTCTTTCTCATTCTCTTCCCAATCGCAGGCTGATGAGAAAATAAAATACTAAACCTTTAAAACGTTTTGGTGGCCCAGCATTCAAGGCATCGGTCTTGTAAACCGAAGGTCGGAGGTGAAACCCCTCCCCAAAGCAACCTTCAAGAGGGGAGGAGACAAGCCCCCATCCTTGGCTCCCAAAGCCAAAATTTTTCTTTTAAACTACCTCCTGAAAAATTTTTAAAAATATTTTTAAAAATATTTTTGGAAAAATTTTTGGAAAAAATAATTTTTAAAAAATTATTTTTTGAAAAAAAATTTGAAAAAAAAATTATTTTTTGAAAAAAAATTTGAAAAAAAAATTATTTTTTGAAAAAAAATTTGAAAAAAAAATTATTTTTTGAAAAAAAATTTGAAAAAAAAATTATTTTTTGAAAAAAAATTTGAAAAAAAAATTATTTTTTGAAAAAAAATTTGAAAAAAAAATTATTTTTTGAAAAAAAATTTGAAAAAAAAATTATTTTTTGAAAAAAAATTTGAAAAAAAAATTATTTTTTGAAAAAAAATTTGAAAAAAAAATTATTTTTTGAAAAAAAATTTGAAAAAAAAATTATTTTTTGGAAGATAATTTGAAAAAAATTTTTAAAAAAAATTATTTTTTTGAAAAAAAATTTGAAAAAATTTTTTTTTAAAAAATTTTTTTTTTTTAAAAACTAAAAAAAATATCAATAAAACGTCTCCCAAACCTTTTCCCCTGAAAAAATCAATAAAAATCGCCTTTTTTGGCCCCAAACCCATTTTTGTCTTTTTTAATGGGTTAGTCAGACCACATACTATGATTAGTCCACATATATCGATATAATAACTATAATTATACTACTTTGTATAATACACATACATCCATTTATACCCCTATACCATAACACTCATACCTAATTCCACATACATTTACATACCCTTATACCATAACATATATACCTAATTCCACATACTCTCTCACCACAACATAAGTGTATCCTACTAACCCCATAACATGCTTAATTCCCCATTCATTTATAATAGTACAATAATTAAACATACTATGTTTAATCCTCATTAATCGATATTCCACTATATCATTACATTACTATGTTTAATCCTCATTAATCGATATTCCACTATATCATTACATTACTATGTTTAATCCTCATTAATCGATATTCCACTATATCATTACATTATCCTAATCTAATCTACATTAAATTACTTACCATAGAATCATTACATAAACTGTTTAATTAATTAAAATGATAATCCAATATCCCATAACATACTTCGACTAAAGAGTATTAATTGATAATCCAATATTTCATAACATATTTTTATAATTCATTATTTCAATGAAGCGCAGCTAGTATACATACAATTATTGGTCGGGCATATATTTTATTTCTTTATATTCATCTTCAGGTACAAGGCATGCTTGCGTCCGCTATGGCCTGTGACGTCGTTTGTCCGCCGCGGAGGCTCAGTGGAGAGGAGCCTTCCCCGACGCCGGCCAAATCGCTTATTCCTCTACGCTTTCGCTACGCTAAACTTCGAACGGAACTACTCCCGAGCCTCGCCACGACCTCGCCTACGATCTCGCAATCCGATCTCACTTCTTCGCCAGCTCTCGTCTGCCTCATACGCTCGCTCTACTCACTCGATCTATCTCGGTCTACCCTACGTTCGAGTCGACTTCGATCCTTGCCGCTCAACTTGTCGTCCGCCTCCGCGTTCGCTCACGGATCTCAGCAAAGTTCCTTATCATCGTTCTTAACGCTACGACTCAAGCCTAACACGGTACAACTCTCACTTTTAGTAATGATCTATCATAGTAATATTGAATAGTTACTAATTTCTTTCACTAATCTACCAATCAAGAACTACTGGTGAAACATCAAGGATTAATCTAAGATTAATTGCACAAAAATTTAAGAAAGACATAAAGAAATTTTGTACATAAATTTATCTTAAAGTATTAAGCTTTGATGGAATTGGAACGGAAGTGAATTCGGGTCTTACTCTGAAGTTAAGCAGGTGCCCCCCCTGTGCGGGTACGTGATAAAATTATTTATTACAAGAAATTTCTTGGGAAAAACCCCCCCTCCCCCATATATACCCGGTTATCCTCGAAAAACCCCTAAAACGAGGGCCTAAGTATACTTTTTCATATCATAATAACCAACAGAAAACCTTTAACAAAAAATTCTCTATTATCACTACAACATTTGGGACCAAAAAACAACTTGAATAAATAATAAAAAACGAGCTACTTGTGTAATTTAAAAAAGAAAAGCAAAAAAGATTACCTTGTCCAGGACATTAAATTGATTTTTATAAAAAAATTACTACTTTTTGTCCTAACATACCTAATATATTTTAATAAAATTTTATGGTTGTGTGTGCATGCATCATGCATCTACAGTGTATACACGTATATCAATGTATAAAACTAACCTACATAAATGCATGCATACGTGTGTGTGTGCGTGTGTGTGCGTGTGTGTGTGCGTGTGTGTGTGCGTGTGTGTGTGTGTGTGTGCGTGTGTGTGTATAGTGTATACACACACATACAAACACACGTATATGCCTACATAAAGAACATAACATGTGCACTTACGCCCTAATCATCCTAACATTAAACTAGTTCAGCCACTATGACC